GTGCGCCTAAGTGCGAAAAGACAGTGCAAGCTTTGTTATGCCGAAACCTAAATGTTAAGTCAGCAACACTTCCAAATGCCACTTCTTCCCGTCGCATCCGTCTTCAGGACGATCTAGTCACAGGTTTTCACTTCTCAGTGAGTGAAAGATTTGTCCCCGGGTCTACGTTGAAAGCTTCTATAGTAGAACTCATTCGAGAGGGCTTGGTGGTCTTAAGAATGGTTCGGGTGGGGGGTTTCTCTTAAGAATAAAGAAGACGAATAGAATCTAATTCATGTTTATGCTAACAGAAGAGCGGATCCAATACCAAGACGACTTCTTTCTCAGGAAGTGCAGCAAGTACTTGAGGAATTTTGGGATTTCATGCCCCACGAGTGAGTTGCCAAGTGCCCCCTAGGAGGGCAGTCTACCACAAGATCGAGTTGGAGCCTGGAGCCAAAGCCCCTTAACTTACTTAGACTGGGGCTGGGTTTAGCAGATGGCCCCCCCAACTAGCATCTATTAGTGGCGGGGCTTGGTTGAGCTCAGGAAAGAATTTCAGGAACTCATTGAGGCCTATTTCTATTCCAGCCTCCAAGGCAGTTTTTCCCTATCTTGCTGGGGAAAAGGTTGGGGAGCCCCTGTTTTATTCCAGAAAAAGCGGGAGCCTTGTGCATTGATTATCGGGCGCTCAACAAGGTAACCTAACCATCAAGAACAAGTATCCACTTTGATTGCAGACTTCTTCGCCCTAATCAATAAGCGCGAGATACTTCTCGAAGTTGGATCTACGGTCGGGCTACTATCAGGTGCGTATCGCGGAAGGAGACGAGCCAAAGACGACCTGTGTGACAAGCAAGCAACCTTACTAATAAAGGGGCCTTTGATGATTTGGTTATGCCTTTTGGACTCACCAATGCCCCTGCCACGTTCTGCACCCTCCACAATGAGCTATTCCACCCGTACTTAGACGACTGGTGGTATACTTTGATCGTGGGCTATAGCCATTCGTTAAACGACCACGTTAGCCACCTCCGGGCCGTTTTTAAGGAAGAATCACCTCTATGTAAAGAAAGAGAAATGCTCCTTTGGACAGACGGAGATCCTATTCCTAGGGCATTGGATGGGCATCAGAGCCATCGAGGAGTGGCAAGCACCTGTGAGCTAAGATCGTTTTTAGGGCTCGTGAACTATTACCGAAGATTCATCGTAAGTTACTCGAAGAGGGCTGCTCCACTCAAAAATATCCTAAAGAAGGACGTACGGACCGATCATGGCACTGCACTTTTAGGAAGAGTGTCAAAGAGCTTTTAAAGGACCTAAAGCAGGCAGTGATTGATGACCCCGTATTGCAGTTGCCAGATTACACTAAGCCATTTGAAGTACACACGGATGGGTCAGACTGTGCCATAGGCGGTGTGCTAGTACAATAAGGTAACCCTATCGCATATGAGAGCCGAAAGCTCAATGAGCCAAACAAGTAAGGGAGGCGCGGTCCAAGAGAAGGAGATGACAGCAATAGTGCACTGCTTGAGAACGTGGAGGCGGGTCACGATTCGTGGTCAAGACGGAGAATGTGGCGACGAGTGACTTCCTGATCCAGAAGAAAGTCACGCCAAAACAGGGACGATGGCAGACAAACTTGCCAAGTTTGATTGATATTGTGCTAGAGTATAAGCTTGGACGGACCAACCAGGTCGCGGATGCCTTAAGTAGGAAGGCAGAGCTGGCGGCATTTAAGTGTGAGGCAGTGGCAGCCACCAGCAAGGTCACGAGTTGGTAGCAGCGGCTGTAGCCAGTACGGATGAGATCCCTGCGTAAGGGTTTCAAGCAAGTAGCGAATCAAGGTTTGATGCCGAAGCCGTCCCCTATCACTTAAAGGGAGATGGCCTAATTTATATTCTATCTATGGAAATTTCAATCGAGAATAATCGTAAGTTTGAGGCCTGTCACGTCAAATCAAGTACTAGTAAGAACAGAAGGGCATCTAAGGTATGAAAACCTGTCTAGGAAGAATGTACCGAAACATCATACTAGCCTGAAAGCGCTGCCTTACTAGAATAATGTATGAGGATGGACAGATCGAGTGCATTTCAACTCATTGCCCTTCCTTATTTATATAAGCTTTTCTTTTCGTGCTTCGGTTCTTCAGTTTATGCATGGCGAAAAGGAGCATTGGAATGGTCTTAACTCCTGAATATTCAGAGAAAAAAAGAAGGAAAATCTCCCATTGAGAAAGTTTGAATTCAATGGTATTTCCCTTACTTGACCGAACAAGAAAAATGTCAGTTATTTCAACTAGGGTCAAGACTTTCCAGTTTATGGCCGCCTCTCTATGGTACCAGTTGTTACTTCATTGAATTTGCTTCATTACATTATATAGGCTCGCGATTCGACTTTGATCGTTATGGACTGGTACCAAGATCGAGTCCTAGGCAAGTCGACCTCATTTTAACAGCCGGCCATAATAAAAATAGATAGGCACAATGAAAATGGCTCCTTCTTTAGTGATTGATAAACTATGAACTAATGCCTGAACAAAAAGATTTCATTGCTATGGGGACCTTTACTATTACAGGAGGGATCTTCATTCAGTACCGATTCTTATCGGGGAGTCGATAAGCAAATTCCTGTGGATGTCTATTTGCCGGGCAGCCCACCTAAACAAGAGGAAGTTCTAGATGCTATAACGAAACTTCGTAAGAAGGTATCTCGAGAAATCTATGAAGAGGGTCCTAACAGGAAGCTCGATGTTTTACTACCCATAAAAACTCTCATGTTGGACGCAGTACTCATACTGGAAATGACGATCAAGGATGACTCTATAAATCGCCATCTACTTGAAAGATACCTTCTGAAGCATTTTTCAAATACCAGAGTTCGGTATCTTCCCACGAATTAGTGAATCAGGCAGGATGTGCGGAATAACAAACAGCGGGTCAATCTTCATAAATTTCATCGTAAATGTGAAATACTCAAAAGAAATGTGGGACGTGAAGGAATGCTGGTCGTTCATCTGCTTGGCTAGTCAAGCATGGGCTAGTTCATAGATCTTTGGGCTTCGATTACAAAGGAAGATTGACTTGACAAATAAAGCCCGAGAATTGGTACTCCATTGCTCTCATTTCATATGTATATGGTTACAATTATCTACGTTCCCAGTGTGCCTATGATGTAGCACCAGGCGGATTGTTAGCTAGTGTGTATCATCTTACGAGAATACAGTATGGTGTGGATCAACCGGAATAGGTATGCAAATAAGTCTTTGCCAAAGGGAGGAATCTCATCCTAGAATCCCGTCTGTTTTCTGGATTTTGAAAAGTGCAGATTTTCAAGAACGGGAATCCTTTGATATGTTGGGAATCTCTTATGAGTTTCATCCACGCCTGAAACCTATCTTGATGCCTGAAAGTTGGATCGGTTGGCCCCCCTACGCAAGGATATTCTATTGCCTGCCCCCAATTTCTATGAAATAAAGGATGCTCATTGAATGAATCTTAACTTATACGACTCCAGATATGAAATTCTTACGTTATGTTTTCGATGAAAGAGAGTAACTGGACTCTCATTCGTATTCTATTCTGGAATAAAAAAGGGCTTCATTTAGATTCCTAAATCCGGAAGATATCATATCTATTTGGGATGAGCAGAGCCGATAGGATGAATCAAAAGAGTTCCGAGCTTACCTGATTGATAGGCCTTTGTTGAACAGAGAGCGAACGGACGGCAAGTGACTTTGATCTCACGCGGGCCTATACTTCGGCTAGTCATAAGGGAGCTGGGGTTTGACAGATAAAGACTGGGGCTTCGTTTAGCCGCCTATGTAGTAGAAAACTCTGAGTTCGACGTTGAATAGCCATAGTGAGTTCATCACCAGTGGCATAAGCAGAGGAGGCATTTGCGGTGGGGAGAAAGGAAATTTACCTCACTTCTTAGGATCCAATTCCAGTGAAATCCGCAACAAAGCCAGCACCGGAACCCGTTTCTTTCGTGGGATCCACTGCTCGTTTTCAATATAGAACTGGATAATCAAAAACTGCCTTTGCCTCTATCTCTACTTCTGGAGGGATCTCTAAATGGATCTGCTATAGCTACTCTCGATATGCTTGGGACTCCGCCTCTTATGGATTTGGAATCGAGCGAGATGATATGCTGAAACGGGTGCTAGCTTAAACCGCCATAGAACGAAGCTTAGCCGTCGCCCATATGCTAGAGATTATGTTGGGTCCGTCCCGAGATGCTCACTACGACCTGGCTTCGGGGCCTTTCCCTCTCGTTAGCTTAGCTTGGCTTTAGTTAGAGAAATCCCATGTGACTCCTAGTATTTATTGTTTGTTGTGATTTGGTCAAGTAACAAGTGGCAGCAATCCGTATAGTGCTATTCCTAGTACTTTGACTTGAGTCACCATGGCTACATAGCGTTTCTCATTCTCACTATGGCACTTTCTCTTCTTTCAGTTATTCTCATTTCCTATACTACATCATAGTAAGGACTGCTCTGGAACGGAGCAACTAGAAAGATAAGGAAGCAGCAGATGCACGAATGGAAGATGCAAGAGTAGGCTTTTCATTTCATTCGAATATAGTGGCAAAATGAATAGAATAAACGAGCTTTTAGCTCGAGAAGGCATCTTTGGATCGTTGAACTTTCACGCTCATATAGCGAGAAACTCTTCCAATTTCTAAAAATAGCTCAGTAAATGAATGGTCGAGCAAGTGGCTGATGACAAGAATACATACTGGCGCGATTTCTATCCAGTGTTTGTGCCAGCCCACTAACCCCAGGAGAGGGTACACCAAAGACAATCCAACCAAAGAACAAGGGCACGCCTTCGCGGCTTTATCTGCCGTTACACGAGTACTTATTCATATTCGAGGAAGGCATGCCACACTAGGAACAGTTTGTGGATAAGAAGTATTGTCAACTAGAGGGAAAGCTCTATCAACTCCTTATCCCACTCATGACACTCTTGACCTGGAAAACCCCCCTTTGAATACCTTATAGAGCTGGGCAGGCAATCGGTTTGATTATCAGCTGCTCCCCGCCCATCAGCGAATGCGAGCCCTGCGAGCTGCGAGTGGAGAAAACGAGCCATCCTCACCAACTAGCTAATCAGACGCAAGCCAACAAAATTTTTCCAGAGAAGAATGAATATGCCGGATCAGCATCAGCACCAGATTTCACTGCGTCTTATGAACCTGGTAGTTACTTTCAATCCCCTGCTCCACCTCTTTCAATGCTTTAATCCACCAGTCATTCCCACTCGGATAGAGGGGGCACCACAAACAAGGAAGGAGTTTAATGCTTTAAGGAGAGTGGCTCGACCCCCGCGTAAGATAATGTATTACCCACCTCTCTTCCTACGGCTTTTTAGTAGAGGGATGACCCCGAGGAGGGACACTAGTCCCCTCAAGACATAGAGGAATATAAGTCAGGGATGGATGACGAATGAGAGGTAGGCAAGCCCTTGACTTTCTATTCTATTAGTCAAGCGGAGGAGCCAGAAGTGACCCAAGAATAATAGGCGAGCATAAGAAGGCTTTATTTAAAGGGGGTTCTCCTTTATAGATGAGGGGGAGTTCCGACTATTAGATTAGGATTGATGGCAGGCTGGATTCGAAGGAAGGAGTTATGATTCTCTAGAATCGGGCCACTACGCACGTCTGTATTTAATGATTTCTGGTGATGGGGGTTTTGATGAAGGGTGCACGTCCGGAGCTGGGGGTATCGGATTTTTAGTTGGGGGCGAAGAACGTATTGAATATCCCCCGGCTCGAGCATTTCACTCGTATCCAACGGGGTATCAGTGCTCGAGGCGGATGGAGGAGGCGAATAGAGACATTGATGAGCAGCCGCGTAACCCGTTCCAATCCTCGACTCGATACTTCTTGAGACAGGTGAACTGGAGCGCAGGCCATAAGAAGGTGACCAGAGGAGTCTTTTTGCGCAGTACGCATCAGAACTAGTGGAATGGGGGGATGAATTGCCCTATCTTGCTGGGGAAGAGGTTGGGGTTGACACGAGGTTTTCAAACTCAGGCGGGTAAGATAGGCTTTCTCCTTTGATCGGGAAGCTGGTGTAGAGAGGTGGTGGGGGCGGCATAAGATCGCACGGGTCGGGCTCCCCATTTCTTCTTGCTTTTCTAATCTTCCTTCTCTGCTCTGCTATCTTAACGTAATCCTGGGGAGTGGGCTTATAGTCCAGCCTTTCAAGCCCTACTAAGTAAAGTGGGATCATGCCTTGGCAGAGTTACCGGCGCAAGCCTTCCTTGTAAGCTAATCCCCAGCCCCAGCCTTACTCAAATAGCCACCGGAGGCAAGGAAATTGAATCTTCGCTAGCATTTTCCACCCGGTCTTCATTCTTTTGGATGGCCTCGCGTCGAGGGGGATACAATTGACTGTCTGGAACTGATACGATAGGAATTGAAGTCCCGACTCTACATGCTGCACAACTTCTACCTTTCTTGAGCCCACTTCTTCGTCATCAGCCAAGATAGTGACTAGCTGGTCGTCGATAACGAACTTTACCCTTTGGTGCAGCGTAGATGGGCCTTATGGGGAAGGGCCCTGCTGAATGGAGCCAAAGTATTCCCAATAGGAAAGTGAACGATGCCTCGATATCTACCACATTCAAACTGATCTTGAACTGGTACGGCCCGATCACAACGTCAAGTTCAATTACTCCAACAGTCTGCCTTTACTTAATAGGGCGGAATTTTCGAATGCTCGGACCGTCATCGTCTTTCTCTTCATATCCCAATGCCCCAGCCCCAGGGCCTTTACACTGCTCAACGTGCAAACATTCAAACCACTCCCATTATCAATCACCACTGCAGGTACTATCTGGGCCCGACAAGACACCAAAAAAAAGAGAAAGCGGGTGCGTGGGGGTTGTCCTATCGGCGGGGATCTCATCATCGGAGAAGGTAATCACCCTAGGCGCCATGATTTGTCCGACCAAGTAGGCCAGCCTTTCGGGAGTGATATAGTCTTTTACATGGGCCTTTTGCAGAACCTCAATCATTTGCTCTCGGTGATGTTCCGAGGTTATCAATAGATCAACAATTGAGATCTGCGTGGGGATCTTTTTCAGTTGTTCCGCCACATTCTACTCTGGCTTCTTGAGAGCCTTGTGAAAGGCCTCTGTTGCTGGGTCTTTCTCTACTGCTTTCTCCTTTCCTTGGTCCTTCCGTGGTTCGGTCAGGTTTGAAGCATCGTCCCGACCTAGTCATATTTCCTATCTCAGCACATTCTTCACCCTCTTTCTTCTCCACTTTCAATGCTATCGTCCTGGTTTCATATGTCCAAGACACCTTTGAAAGCCTTACCTTCCCTTACTTATAGAAAAGGGTGGGGTTGAGATAACGATAGGTGAAGGTTTAGGGATAGTGATGGTGGCTGGTGCGTGGTTCTGAGGGTTCTGTGGAGGCGTGGTAATGGGAATAGGTGTTGGGGTAGGTTGAAGAGGGATGGTAATGAGAGCTGGTGCGGGCCTTGGTTGATGATTGACATGGATTGAGACGGGTTGGTTGAGCACGAATTTTTTGTTCTGTATCTTTATGCGGTCTGGCTAGAGGGTATTTGAGAAGTCTTCATTGAGCTGGCTCAGGCTTACTTCTATGGGGTCTGCCTTTCATTGAATTGAATTTCAGTGAGGGGGCTTACAACTATGGATGGCTAGCTCGGGATAGCCGCCGTCGGGAATGCTACATGTGGGGCCTTACCAGTGAATGGTGTTGAAACCTAGCCCTATATAGGAGGACCTACAGGGCTCTAGTTACGTAGGGGCAAGCATATGTTTGTGTCTGTCCAAGCAAGCATATTTGTGTGCATTGATTGATAGAAGCGGCAAGTTTTGGTTGGGACAAGCTATCGCATGCATGGAAGTGAGGCAAGCTCGAAGGGCTTGCTTAATTGTGGTGTTTTGGAATTCACTTCTCTAAGAACTGCAAAAAAGATTGGATCTTGTGCGCCGGCTATGCGTCAGGTCTCTCTCTCCCGCAAGGCAGCTTTTTTTCTTTCTATCTATCTTTCATAAATTGGTCTCAGAAATGGGTTTGATATTTTCCATAAAGAAAGAAAAAAGAAATCAAGAAAGAAATACGTCAGGAATTTTTATTACTCACTACGCCGAGATAGATTTGTTCTATCCGCGTTCATCCATCACAGCGAGTTTGGATGGCGCGCCCCGAGAGAGAAGTAGTCGAAAGGTGCATGCGTTTGAACGTATGTCGGATCGGCTTGCTGCACCGGCTTCTCTGACTTGATTCTTCTCTGAAGGCTAGGTCAAGTAGCCTTCCACCGACTCAACGGATGGAGAGAAGCGCGCAAACAGAGCCGGACGTTACTTAGGCAATGCCGACCGGCACTTCAACCACCGAAATAGCAGCGAATTCTTTAAAGAATTCTCAAGTGCGGACTACACTACTTTTCTGTAATCACCTCACTCACTCTAAGGTGAGTGAAGTGCCCTACTTCTATCTCACGGGTAGTGGTAGTGTAGCTGGGCTATTGATCCTGGTGAAGGAGCCCTATCAAGTAAAGGCCGAGCGAGGAGTGATAGAATAGCAAGCAGGGTCACTTCTGCAAGCAAAGGAAAAGAACCTTCCGGTGAAATCTGTAGCGCAGCAGCCAACCGCCTATTCTAGTAACCTAACGTACTGGCATTCAAGCAAGCGCAAGCATGAGGCAGCGCCGCAAGGAACCCAGAGCCTGTGAGTTAGGTACTATCCCCAAAACAAAAGTCAAAAACCGCAGAAGAGCCCTGCTCCGGAGAACCAAAAACACGGAGCAAGCAAAGCTCTTTCCCGTTCAAATAAAGCAAGCGGTTAGGAACAAAAAATAGCCAAGCAAGCAAGTCATGCCCCTATCTATCACGGCGCTCCGCCGCTATTCTCTATAGAAAAGAGAATAGATTCTCTCTCTTTATCCTATAGCGGGATTTTGGTAGGACCCCACCAGAGAGAGTGACATGAATCCACGTCGACGTTATGGATTTCAGATATGGGGAGCACTATACATAGATAGAAGCAAGCGCTACGAAAGCAACAACAATCCCTACCTACCCCAGTCCTTCCCTTCACCCGGATAATGACCATTTAAGCACCTCTGGAAGCAGACAGAAAGAGATGGCAGAGTAAGCGCCTCGTCCTTATACTACTTTCCCTGTGTTCTATCACTCCCCCCTATCACTTAAAGGCAGGCCTGCCCAAGGAAAAAATAACAACCAGGGCTATATTCACCTCTATGTTAGGTAGCCTCCTCACTAAACACAAGTAAGAGCTAGCTTGCATTGAGCTCCGAAGGACTTGTTTTCAGCTCCTTACTGACCTACCCTTATATATTAATATGAATTAAAGAAAAAGAGTAAAAATTCCAATGATTACACAGCCCACTTCGCTCCGCTGCTCTGCTCGCTCCGACGATTCTACATACCGGCTGGAAAGAGAGAGAGCAGTGTGATTGGCTCTATAATTCAAATAATTGAAATGCTCTGTCGTAGAGCTTCGCTAGCAGTGTCGAGCTTTGCTCGCGATTCGACTGGAACTAAGGACCTGAATGGAATTTCAGAGCTCTCACGCTGCTATCTAAAGAATGAAGAAACCGCTACTGAACGAGAGCGAATGAAGTGCGTAAGCCCCTTTAGAGATAGGGGCGAGCCAAAGAGAAGTTGTAGAGCAACGAGCTACTAAGGAGTGACTGTGTTGAAGCTTCAAACGTAGAGCTCGCGACGACTTCGAGCGAACCCCACGAGTGTGCCGAAAAATACTAAAAAGAATCTGTGATAAGTAAGCGCCTGCGTTCAGTAAATCGCAATTCTTTTTGTGTGTGGGGCAGCGTAAGATTCGTCGCGTGATTGTCCGGGCGAGGTATAAAGCCAAAACAAGTTGGAGTTCCCCGCCATCACCTCGCCTAGATCCGGGGGCTTCATACCCTAAAGTTGCAGAGGCAAGTTCCAGCCGAGGTAGGAGATCCATCATATCTATACGAACAAAGCAGCACAGGTAGCAGCGGTTGCCTTTACGTTTATAGGGGGCTCGACTTTCCCCTTTGTCACTATCTCGCCCAGCATATCCGCCGGGAGCAAGAGCATATCCAAGTCCCATATTCAGTTGAATCAGATCTAGCAGCGCTCACTACTGAGGCGAAAGAAAGGAGCAAGATACAGCCAAAAAGCCGGAGATTCAGGAACAAGCGTAGGCCTGTAGCGCGCCCTTCACCCAAGTGCTTTTCTTGGCGAAGCGAGGAAGCACAGTTGCGCGCCTCTACATAGCCCCTCTATACTCTATAGGCTATTAGTACCAAGCTTCCAGCTTGCTGTGTAATTTCATAAAGAAAGAAAAGTGTGTGAACCTCAGCGAGTCCGGGTTTCAAACTAGCCTCCTGGACGGAATCGACCTTATTCATTAGGTTATAACTATCAAGAAAGTAGGAATGGCAGAGAAAGAGATGCACTTTCTGGACACAGGATCCAGAGTTTTTCGAGAAAAGGTCCCATCCCTCAATATCATGATCGGGTCGACCTGGCCAGATCATGAGTGAATAGAAAATAGAAAATTTCAATAGCTGTTGCTGTTCCAGCCATTTTTTTTACCACTTCTTCTAGGTATTATATATATGGTTTGTTCTTTTTTTAATAGGAATAGTGCTTTCGGAAATGCGAGGTACCGGGGGGGCAAACAAGGTCGCAGACAAGAGGTGCTTGCAAGCACCAGTGGTGCTCCCACTAACGAAAAGCCCAAAGGAAAAAAAGGGGGGGATCTTTTTTTTACTCTTGCTAGGAAGAGGTTTTCTATTTGAAAATTATGGCCCGGCTCTATTACTTCAAACATATTTCATTTTCTGTTTACGAAAAGGACGCCTTAATCCTCCCTTATTTCTATCTTTCTATATTACCATTCTCTTTTGCTGTATCTGGCTGAGCCCCATCATGCTTCAAGGCATACTATTCTCCCTCTCCGGGGCTTTGGCCTTTGACTTCTTTTTCGTAGCAAAAGATAATAAAGAGCACATTCTCACTTGTCTTTTCTACCTTCTTAATCTACTCTTTCTTTGTTATGAAACAGGAAAGAAAGAAGCCGCCCTATATCTAATCTATATTTATGCGTTTTTTGGCCTAATTTTTGCTCTACTTTCTATTCTAAAGCAAATCGATGAAAATTACCTAAGGGTCTCTAAATTTACGGATTACTTTCTCTTTATTCTTTGTAAGGGAAAATTCCATTTGTTTTTTGGGTTCTTTGGACTCATTTTCCTGCTTATGCCCACTTCTGGGCCCGAATGGGCCTTGGCGAAAACTCTATTTCTTCAAGTAGCCTTCCTCAATCTTTTTCTCTTTTTCTTTAAATCCTTGACGCGGATTGCCCCCGGCGGGGCACAGGCTAATTGATGAAATGATAGAGAAGAGAACTACGTGCGACTTGATCCCTTAACATAAGAAAGGGTACGTAGGCAGCTTGGAAAAAGAGGCCAGGTTCAGTCCCATTTGTTCCTATTGTTTAGAAATTTTAAAAGATCATCGGTCTACCTGATTGAGTTGGATCTGTGAGGTTGGTTATAAGATATGTGTTCGTTGTCTATATGACGCCAGCCAGAAGTAAGTAGGATAAACAGAACGACGTGAAGGCTTTATTTTAAAATACGTCGGAAGCCGGGGGCAGCCCGGTCCAGCCACAACCTTACGTCTATTTCTATAATATACGAATATAGAAACTAACCCTATCCTTCCTGTACTCTGACTTCCTTCTCTAACGCCAGTTCCAGCAGAAGTACGACCGATAATCCAGGCGACGATCAGGAAGATAAAAAGCTTTGTGAGGCAATAAGGCGAGCTCTGATAAAACTGATAATGGAGCTGGCTAACGAATTACCTCCTGAAGCATCTCAACGCTGGTCGTGGGTCATCCGGGAGGTCTCCCAGAATGATGGAAAGAATTGGAGGCAACTCCTAGACTTACATAATTTTTTTTTAATCATCCGTTGGACTTAGGCAAGCAGTTGCCCGATCAGAATGATGGAGAGGTCATGCGTCTGACCACAACTCCATGGCAAATGTATTTCGATGGCTCCAGTACGCAAGGTGGTGCGGGAGCAGGTATTGTTTTTATCTCTCCTAATGGTCTAGTTTCTCACCATTCATACCGGCTCCATGCACGAACAACGTAGCTGACTATGAAGCCTTGCTTATCGGATTAGAACTAGCTGCGGCAATGGGCATGCGATCCATCCACGTTAATAAGGGTGATTCTCAGTTAGTAGTGAGACAAGTCATCGCTGAGTATCAGGTAATAGAATCAAAGCAGCAGCCATACACAAAAAGAGCCCTAGACTCGATTCGCCGAGTTTGATGAAATTAAGATTGACCATGTACCTAGAAGGGCCAATGTTGAGGCTAACACAATGGCCCAGCTGTCTTCGACGTTTGAGATTTCCTAATCGGACAACTGAACAAACGTTCAAAGGACGATTCCAACAGCATTCCAGAAAACCTTTGACTGTTACATAATGGAGCCAGACGAGATCGGGCAGGATGATTGGCAACAGCCTCTCGTCAGGTACTTGTCCGATCCTTCTAAAGAAACTCCCAGGTCAGTAAAACAACAAGCTTTTAATTTTGCTTTGATTGACGGGATATTGTATCGGCGTGGAAAGGACGGACTGCTCCTCAGGTGTGTGAGTGAGCAAGAAGCCGAAAATTTTATGTTTCAAGTCCATGATGGAGTATAGTATGTGGATCACATCAAGCAGGGCATAAAATGCGTTGGCTGATCAGAAGGCATGGCCATTACTGGCCAACCATCTTGTCCGATTTCTTTTAATATGCTAAGATATTCCAGGCCTGCCAGAAACATGGACCAGTGCAGCATGTACCAGCTTCAGAATTGCATCCGATCTTAAGACTTCGCGCCTCGACGCTTTGATCCCTTGTTTCACTCCGGCCCGATCACACGTAGGAAAATACGCCTTGGCAAAGCTCTGCCTGACAGGAAGAAGTTCCGCCGCTCGCCTGACACAGAACCAATCGGAAAAAGGAAGAGAAGAGCTAAAAAACTTTAGAGGCGGTACTTACTACACCCGATTGCCCTGCACAGCCGTCTTAAGCAAATGAACCCGTGGATAAGTAGGCCTTTCTTGCAGACCGATCTTCTGCCCCCTCAGCTCACGCGATAATCGGGACAGAGAGAATGGACTTGATTCACCTTTGCCTACGAGCCGTCCGGCAAGAACGAGAGCAAGAATTTCCACGTCCAGTAGAGAGGCCCCTCACTCTCGTCAGCTGTACATACGTCACCTCCCAAAGCCCTTAGCTGAGAAGCTGCTTAAATGAAGGTCTCACGTGGATATCTAAAAGAATGCGATAGAACACCTTTTCTGACATCAGGAGATGAAAGCTTCAAGCCAATCGGTCGGGTAAGCCAAGGGCATGGATGAATGAACTCGATGCTAGAAGGCTGCCGTATAAGTAGAGCCTTTCAAAGAATTGTTGAAGCTGCCGGGCATCTACGTAGGACCTCTTGCGAAGTCTTCCCAACCATAAAAGCCAAACAGTGCAGCTCCTACCTAGTAACGTTATATATGTTAGTCTTATTATTAAGTCATTCTCCTAATAGGATAACTAACTATATCTTATGGAAGGATGATAAATTACCGAGTAAGCCTATGCAATCCACTGGGGACTCCCTACTATGCCTTTGTATTAACCCGAGAACTAGCCTTAAATAAATAGGCTAATATTTTTTGATCCAACGATGGAACTTGCGTGCCCCTTAAGAAACCTTCCTGTTTCGCTTCTAACAGGTGAGATAAAGCGAGGCTTTCCTTGGTTGCTTTCTCTTGCTTGAAACGAACAGGATATATTTTACTTACTTGACAAGTCGCTGGCTTTATCACTTCGATTGAAGGAGAAGACCTTATATCGCTCTATAACCTGCTTTTGATTTACCTAGAACCAACAAGCCTATTCGCTTCTGCTATCCTATCTGTCTATCTCGCCGTTTGCTGGCCCCTTATGACTTTTGTAAATGGATCCCTTTTTTGCTGAAAACACTTGAACTATAAAAAGGACTACCGGTAAGTACTCTAACCAAGCAGTCAAAAGAGGGTAAGAACTAAAAAGCTGTCCTATCCAATGCAATCTCATCTCCGAAACAAACGAAAGGAGAGTGGGTAAGCGGGCTCCTTCGTTGCCTTAAGTAGAGATGGGCACTACCAAAAGAAAAAAGGCGGGCTAGTACGTGTCCGGTGATGACGACGCCGTAGTACTTCGATTTTGAGTTCCCGATAATATAATAAAGCATTCGATTGATTGCCTCTGATCGGAGTCCTTGAGTTATTAGAGTTACACGTTTAGCTTCTAAACCCGAAACCTACCAACGATTCCACCTTTCCTCAAAGGCTAGGGCCGATGACCCTCTTTCGAATCATACACCCGACAACCCCTCTGCCAAAGAATAGAGTAAGCCGGGAGAAAGGAATTTGTGAAAGTTTCTTCACGCGTGTAAAGGGCTTTCTTTCACGCATGAGTAGTAGTAAATGACCATTCTTCGAGGGAGTCGTCTAAAACAGCCGTATGTGTGGACACGGCCACGACGAACAAAAGCAATGGCAGTAAAAGCAGATGTCTGGTCTCGGTTAAGCCCGACGATCCTCTGGACAAAGAAGAAGATAAGATGTGGGCTGTTGGTCTTGATCTGCTGGTGTACTCGATCAAAAAGATGGCGACTAGGGTTGCTGTTTCCATTCTTATATAATTTCAAGACCGTTCACTCGTGATTTTGAATTGGGATACATAAAGATGTGCCATCAGGAACGGCGGGATACACCACATTTGATGGATCTGATCCACACCACACAGTAAATAGGCCAGGGAAATGGTTATTAATACTGCAAAAAAAAGAGTAGCATCCATCGTCTGCTGACAAGGAGCTAGCTAGGAGATCCTGACCCGTGGTGGAGGGGCCCTTTTAAAGATCTCGGCCATGAATACCAAGAAGATTTTGGTTACAACTGGATGGGAAGTTGCTCGTAGGATAACAATGACTAAATGGGATAAAGGGGGCGACCTGGAGCCATGCCAGGGGACAAACCGAGCTGACTAAAATATAGAACGGGACAGGCCAAAGTGAACAAGCTTTATGGGCTGCTGTAGGCTGGCCTAACTGGTAAGGATAGGACGTTCGGAACCCTCCCTGAACTGGGAGATGATCACAAGATATGTAAGTGATTCCACGTAAGCAATGGGAAAGATTTTAGTGCTTTTCTACCCCAATTGAAGGGGCCTTTTTCTAGAAGGGAGGTTCACTCTTTTTGGTTGCCCCCAAGAAGCAGATGGGCGTCTTTGCCTGCCAACAGGAACTTCTGCGATTGACATTATTTTGGCGACGAGGGCCCTAAACCAACCCTTATAATAAGCACATCTCATCCAGAAGACGAAGCACGAAAGTACACAGCCTTCCTTTTCTTATAAAGAGTACCATGATGATAGGTGGGGCCACAAGGATAACATGATTCTATAAGCAGGCGTATTAGTATAATTTCTAATTGATGCGATACAGGCTAATAGCGAATGAGAGCAGCCGCCAACTAGGGTGTGCTTAAATTCCTATTCCTTTTTTTTATTTGATCCCTATCTACCAAGGTATGTCACGACCCATCTTTCTCTTCCCTTCACGTAATTCCTCATTCTGAAGCAAAAAAGGCTTCTGGAGAGAGCCGTGGGCAGACAACCGGTCCTATAAAAAGTATAAGGAGGGACACATATGGCTGGTTCCCTTTGTAAATCTGTAAACTTCAATAGGAAAATCCATGGCATAGTGAGTAGATCCACATCCAGAGTAGTGATCAAACAATTCTCACAATCGAGATTAGCAGGTAGGAATGGATAGCTGTGTTTGCAACCAATTAGAACTAGAGAGCGTGAAGGAAACCAACCCTATTGCATATTGCAATGTGATTTTGCGCCTCACTTGACGCTAGACGATCTATCCATATAGCCAGAAAGATGCCTATCAGGATCCAGGGCTAGATCTAGAGGAAGGCACTCGAGGTAGCAATTGTGGAGAATAGAGCCAAACTGCTAGTAAACAAGGGATTAATTATGGGCAAGTTGATAGCATTCCTCGCGAAACGGAAGGAAAACAGCTAAAGATGTGCATACCCCTCTTTAAGTCATTTTTGCATATAGTGAGTAGTCTTTGTTTGATTTATCCGCTCCACAACTCAGGGGCAAGGTTGATTTATCTATATCTATTCAATAAATGTCGGCTTTAGCCAAAAAAACACTTTGCTAGCCCTTTAGGGGTCTGGGTGGCACTCCTCATGGCTACAGTTACTAATCTGAGGCACTGGCTTCAGAAGCAAGTTCAACCGGCTTACAAACCTAAAAATCACAGCCTTTTCATAGAATTTGATCAAAAAGTGGTGGGTTCAAAAAGGAGTCCCCCTGACGTTGCTGCTTCCTTTAATCAAGTGTTTGGAATGGTTCTAGGTGTCACATTCTCCAAAAGGGCAGGACTACTATAAAACTATAAATAAGGGGTCAGATATCTTACTAGCTCTTAGATATCCTCCGGAGCTTCCCACTTTCTAGTCTCAATCTCCTCAATAACTTGACATGGAAGCTAGCAAGCAAGCACTGACCAAGGGAAAGAGCTGGCGTCTTGTTTAAAGACCGTGTAAGGGCCCGAGGGAGGAAGAGCGAAGCGAGGATAGAGATTGCCCTGTAGACCATCAATGGGCGACAACCCGCTTTTTGAAGCCTGGGATTAGTTCAACAGAAAGGGAGCTCGGGACAAGAGAAGGAAAGTTATGGGAAGCGAGAGCTTGCTTGACCGGTAGTAAGGGAGAGTCATATTAGTAGTCAGCGTAGTAGCTAGTTTTAGTTAGTTAGTAGCATTGGAGGTAGAGTTCGCAAGGCTCTTGTATCAATTCCGGTTCTGGACCGCTCCAAGTAGAGTAAGAATCCGGATGTGAGTGATTGCGTTAAGTAGTATAGTAATATACTATAGTAATAGTAAAAAACTAAGAATTCTACGGAACCTTCTTTTCGGTATCTGCTTTTCCTGCCTGGCGTCAGTAAGAAAATCCTTTCCCAATCCTGTATCGAAGTCAGTCCCCCCACGGGGTTTTGTTTGTCCAAGTCACTAAGCAGTCTCCTTTTTTTTAGTGTGCTTCCAGCTTCCCAAGGTAGTGCCCGGTCGACTACCCCATTTCTTCTATGGAGAGATGTCCCTTTTGCTTCTTTCTCCTGCAGCTAGTGCTAAACTAAAGGCGGGGTCGGTTTTGTTATGCTAGACCTAGCTTCTGCTTTCCTGTACTGGAAGTTGAGATAACGGGTCCCCAACCCCAGGGTTCTAGGAGTCAAGTATATGTTAGGACCTCCTTCCAGGTATCTCCCTAAGTGAAGTCTTCCCTCTGGATCTAGTTTGTTCCAGGGGAGAAGGTTTTTATCCCTCTCCTTGTCAGTCGAGCTACTCCATCCCTCTGAGTTTCATAATTCGGATATGAGCTCCCCAAGGTTTTTATTACTAAAGGAAGTACTGGGCTAAGGCTAAGGGCGGACCCCTCCTTCTATCTTCTATCTAGGTATCCCGGTCTGGAGTGAGTTCGCTACCAACCAAGCTATTTCGTTACAGACTTAGTTTTGTACCCTAATAGGGTTGTGTTCATCCTGCGTACTATCAGCTATAGGCATTCATTGGTTCATTTCCTTTGTAGGAATGCCCCTCTTGCATAAGAACTCCACCGATGGCATAGTCCGAAGCATCGGTATGTACCTCGAACGGCTTAGCATGATCCGGCAAGGCCAGCACCGGATCCGCCATGATGGCTCCCTTTAAGTCCTCAAAGGCCTCTTGACATTCTCTCGTCCAATGCCATGGTTGGTTCTTCTTAAGGAGATTAGTCAAAGGTGCAGCCCGACCTGAAAAGCCTTGGATGAACCTACGATAGTAGTTTACCAGGCCAAGAAAAGATCTTAACTCATATACCTTTGATGGGGGATCCCATTCCTCTATGGCCTTCACCTTCTCATTGTCCATGCAAATGGTCCCTCCCTTGATCCGATGTCCAAGGAACAAGACTCTTCTGTTCCGGGCGCAGCGGCCAGGCCCTTTGCTAAATCTTCGCTTATGGGAATACCGTACGCCAACGGTAATTACCATTCAGATGGAAAACCATAGCGAAAGCCCGAATTACTTCCTTCAAACAAAGCCGGTGCGTAGCATTCGATAAGCAGGCAGGTTCGGAACAATCAATCCGTTCGTTGGTTCGAGACTCAAGAATTGAGTTCCCTCTAACTTCTAATTAACCAACCCTAGTTTCGACATCAAGATCAAGAGAGTTGCCTCGCCAGAATCAATCTTGGCTGAATAATCTCTTTGAACAAAAAGAAGACCAAGGCTGGGAACTTCTCCTATGAAAACGGATGGCGAAACTAAGGATTCATAGCTTGTCTTCGACCTCCCCTCTGAAAAAGCTTTCTCAAAGAAGCGAAGCGCTTTGCCTTTCCCAATAGCTTTCAGTTCCAGCATGATAGCCGGTGTGATCAAAGAAAGAGATCAATCTTTTTTTATATAATAATAGATCCGCGATCGGTCTCAACTGAAAGAGTCTCACATGCATCTCTTTATGAACTATTCTTCCTAGCCAAGACAACCTCTGGTCCGCTCATTAGTTCATACGGTTCGCATCTTCCCTTTGCCGCGGAGTAGAGCAATTGGTTAGCTCGTAAGGCTCATAACCTTAAGGTTACAGGTTCAAATCCTGTCTCCGCAACATTAATCTATTCATATTGTGTCACATTCATCAACCCTTGTATCATCAGCTGTCTCGTATGATCGAGCCACATTCCAGAGGGAAATCAAATGAAGCGGTGCCTATCCACGATCTAACGCGTGGGAATAGATGCCGAAGGGTTGTGATCCATACTTGCTCGCAACGAACTGAACAAAGGAAAGGGACGTAGTCGGAGATGTCTACAGGAGTAATCATAGGTTTGGTGCGTACCAGCTTATAAGAGGGCGTCCGGGGACCAGCAAAGATGTTCTTCCTGCGGTCGATCTACGGCCCGGCGCGCCATACACTGATTGGTTGCTGAACGGTTCGCATCCCCGACCCCCTTAAGTCAAATAGGCTGCTCACCTCGGCGTGCCAATACTGCGCCCCGATCTCTAACTCGATAGTTACAGAATTCCGATCAAATAAATCCCTGAACCTACGAGCTTAACGCATGTATTACAAGGAGCACAATACACCTACAGTCCTTCTACCCGAAATGGACACTATGCGAATGATAAGAGAGATAGCCGAGAGGAAGGGCAGCGCACTAAGGGATGGAATGGATAAATTCTATAGTTACATATAGTTAACCGAATCAAACCATCAAGTCTTCTTTAGAGGAAGCTACTCATGCCTTCTCGGCTCGCTCCGAATGACCAAATATGGAGAAAGACTAGACTTCCGGCTGCTGAAGCATGAACCATAGGATGATTTCATAGGGACGGGGTTCCATTGAGCCCAAAGAAAGAGGACACCAACCCATCGACTGAACCTTCGGAGTCAAGGAAACTTTTCACCCCAAAGCTCCTCAATAAGCCATACGGACCAAACCGAGCCGAGGTTGAAAGAACACAGGAATGAACCATACCATAAGGCCATAAGGAAAGGAATAGAGCTAGCTCGACCATCAATCTCTCTTTGTAACACCAGCCAGTAGCTCTGCTCCCTATGCTGTGTGTGGCCCCTTTTTGCTTGAAAGCGGTTCAAAATGGTCATACTAAAGGAACGGTGAAAGACCTATTTGAGTGATCTTTCTTCGAATCTGCTTCTTCTGAGCCCCTTTTGGCTCGCCCCTATCTCTAAAGGGATACTCTACTCGTTCCCTTGGTTTCGTCCTCCCATTCATGCATGAAGTAGATCCACGAAAAGGACATCTTCTAACTAGATTAATAAGAGTTTTGACCCCCGAAAAGCCACGATTCCGCGGTTAGGAATCGAGCGTGTTAGCGGTCTTTTCCGGGGCTTGAGAACCTTGTTTTTGATCCATCGATTGAAGAACAGAATAGTTGGAATTTACCCTGTGTAACCTGATGTTATTGTCTCACTTTCAAAGGGCTTGGTGCCGGCTTAATCGGACGAAGCGGGCAAGCCAGCCTTAGTAGCACCTATGCTAGTCCACTACTGAATGATTATGGTACGCCATCTCGATAGATTGTTCTCTACCTTGACTGGCATTACACACCAGCAGAGATCGGGGAAGACGTTCCACAGCTGCTTGTGAGCTAGACTTGCCTGTCTGATCACCTTATGAGAGAATCAATGAGAGTAGCGGATAGGTAGGCAGGAAGAGATAGTTGCTCGCAGGCCTCCACCAGAAGTGATGAATTGTTTTGATCCAATCTGCCTCCTAACCATTGCAGGTGCATAGCTAATGGCTCCCCACAAGGGGCGAAGAAAGGCATTACAAAGAGAAAGCTACTAAAAACGGAAACTGAATCACCCATTGAATTACCGGGGCTCTTTCGAATTTGATATTTTGTCTAATTCTTTAAAGTAAGCTTCCCCCAGGGCATATTGACTAGTCGGGGTGATTGGATATAGGCTGTCTATAAAAAAAAAGAAAAAAAGTAAGCCAGTGAAATTATTCACTTCCTTTGTGAAAGTTAGAATCGCACTTTCACAAAGATCGATTCATTTATCTATGCATATTGTGTGTGAGCGAATGAGCTTGTCGGATCCGCAGCTTCTCAGGAAGATCTCGGACTGAGTCTATTTACGAAAAAAGAAGCGAAGTCCTTGAACGAACGATTCTTTCTTTGTTGAGATAGAGTCGACAGACTAAGCACCAACTAGATCGCCTATGAACAAAGTAGGCACAAAGACATTTGAAACTCATTTCTGTGGCCGATTGATTCACAAAATGAACTCCTCTTTCAAGAGAGAAGGGCGACAATAAGACAAATTGAATCAAGAAATGCACTTTCTTTGCCAGGAGAAGGAGAAAGATAAGGATAAGGAGAAGAAGGGCCGCTTTTCTTGTAACGAATCTATTCCATTGAATTTGTCCGGGGTAAGGAGTGCTATCGCACGTGGCTGGAAAGGGCTAAAAAGGAATCAAGAACCAGAGTGCAAAGCGAAAGGGGATTGACTTGGTTGGTTCACTGACAGTCTCGCTCGCGTATCACCCGCTGGCGGATCGGCCGCTCTTCCCTTTCCCTCTGGATTATTGTGGTTCATCCCTCATGGAGATTGCTCCCTCGCTCGTGTATTTGAGCACGCTCTATTCGATACTGCTTTCTTTACTCGACTTGTCTAATGGTCCCGTTGCATATGGATTCGACCCGCACTAGTGATGCTGTGCTATGCACATATCCGAAAGCGGTGATAGCTTTCTAAGCGAGGATAATCAACTTATGTCTCGCTTTGATACCGCTTTCGCCCCCCTTGGGCATAGTCGGGGTACCATTATCTCTCGTTATCAATTGAATCAATCAAGAATACAATCAAGCGTTTATCGCCTTTGATCGCTCCCGGCTCGCTTTCGTTCGGGGCGAGCCTGCGCTCTCGCTTGCTTCTTACTCGCCTACGAAAACAATACTAGACTCGACTTCCACACCTGCGCTTCCTCACCTGCCTCTCCACTCGTGCCTACTTTCACCAACCGGTCTTCCCTTAGTCCTCCCCTACTCCATCCTTCTGCTTGGCTCTAGCCTTGTCCGGATCTCCACCTCTCTGAGCTCTCGCTCCAGGAGTTGCGCTCTTTGTCTCGTCCATCTGAGGCCGACGGGTGCGTCACATCCTTTGTGAGCGAATCTTTTCGCCCTACGCTGAGTCGTAGTTCTATTGCGCTGGGGCTGCTCCTTAGTCGTTGGCCTCCTTTGCTTCTTGGCTGTAGCACTTCTCTTGCGTGCGCAGGTTCCCCTAGCTCTGTTCATGGATCTATTCTAAGACTAAAAATTTAACTATTCTTCTCGTTATAGCTCCTATTCCTACTTCTTCTAGCTTTTCCACCTGCTTTTATATCTTACATCTATTCTTCAAGCTCGAGCTCTTACTCATTCAGATAGGATCTTACCCCCCGAGCAGGTTTTTTTACCTTTTGGATCTTTTTCTCGGGCTTTTTTGCTCTTGAAAACAGCTACCACCCAACATATAAATGGGCACTTGTGCTGTAAGACCCGGGATAAGACAGCGAGGACAGTTCTTCGTCTTCTTCGTGAGCTGAACTGAGCCTATCTATTGAGGAAAAACCGCTTTCTTCGCTCTCATCCCTTGACTCGCTAGACTGCAAAGCTGGACCTCCCTACTTACTGGATTGCCCCTTTTTAGTTACAGAAACCTTAGGCAAAGAGCTTTTCTGTGTCACATCAAACAAGAGCAAAAGTGCATTTCAAAGGCGGAAAATCGAAGATTACAAGCTTGTGCCTCTTTTCATTCTACTTCTATTTTCTGGAAATAAGGAGTGCTACCGTACACATTTAGGGCACCCCTCATCCTTTTAAAAAAAGAAAAAAGGGCTTTGCTGTGCTTGCACATGTACTCAGGCACCGGGTAGGTATGCAATCACATCTCGGTCTCTCCTCTTTCTTGTTAGTCCTTGGCTCGGGCAGCTGCTGCTCAGCGGTACCACTCTCGACGATGGGACCAGGGATAGTCTTTCTAGTCGCTTTCTTTCTTTGCCTAGACCGGGCAATCTGACTCACTTCTTCCAAACTAAAGTCACCGCAAACAAAGGGAGCCTGGTCTAGTTGGTGAATCAGTCGACAAAGAGATGACCAAGCCTTTTTGAAGTGGACCTCGATCTCACTTCCTTGCCATTCAGGGAAAGCCTCCTGCAGCAGACTTTGGGCTGTGTGAGAAGATGCGTTAGTGCTTAAGATACCGGCCTGCCAGTTGTACCCTTCCCCTACCCTTTCCTTGGCCAAAAGCAGGGCCTGACAAGCGAAGAGCCGTGTCAATCGGTCCTTCACCACTTCTCGAGTGACTTCAGGTCGTAAATCGGCCCGAGGAAGTGTGGCCAGAAGATGAGGTCGAAGATGGCTAGCTTTCTTGCTTGCTTTCCGTTCTGGACAAGGCAGACTTGCCGTCTCGCTCACTTCTTGAGAATTGAGACTAGGGGTAGAAGAGTAGGAATGAGAAAGCAGTCTTAGAGAAGAAGGCTTTCCCACTTGAGAGATCGAATGAGAACCATAAATTCGAAAGAGAAGGGTAGAATTCAAAGAAGAAAAGGTCAATAGATTTCGACTAAGATCGAGTCTGGGAGAGGATCTTTAGACACTCGACTAAAAGGAGAGGAAGCAGTTAAAGTAGGGATCATGCTGCTAGTGAATGATTGTTCCATTTTCAATTAAGGTTGATTCAAGGGCTGGAATCGGAAATGGAAAGAAGGAATGGTCCATCCGGAAGCCCACCAAAGATGGGGACTTCGAATGCAAAAAGCAACCGAGATTGCTGACTGAGCAGCCTACTAGCTTGTTGGAAGAAAAGATAGAAAAGAGAAGAAGGGAACGAAAGCACCAGAAGCACATCTAGTTTCAGCAGGAAAGAGAGGGCTAGATCTAAGAGGTGCTAGTGGTATTCTTACCTAGGAACTAGAGCAGACGCAAAGAAGCAGATGAAGATTGTTGCGTCTTCGTCTTCTATTACCTTCCAGTCAGTTAATGGCAGTCCTAAAAGAAAGAGATTCTATTACTTCTGAGTTCATTTTATATGAACAAAGAGAAATTCCTCCGGATGTCAGACACGATCGAAGGAATGATCAAAGCGCCCTAGCTGACTACTAGATCTGTCTCACCTAGGGTTCGACATGGAACGGTCAATGCCTGCCCGACTGCACCCGAAAGTGAGCCCATGAGCCCATACCTACTAACTAGGACTATTGACGTCAAGCGCAGTCTTATAGTTATAGTTTGCTTTTCTCAGCCAGTCGTTCCAACAGGAATGCTTAAGATAACGAACCTTGACCAATCTCCTTCTTGTTCAAAAACAGAGGTAAGCCCCGACCGATCTATCTCTTCGATCTGCTTTCCCGAGCCTCTTCATCCGAGTGGACCGGGTAGCGTAAATCAGAGTGAATTCAAGGCCAAGGGAAATTCGAGAATGCTCGTCTTCATTGATCTTTGAATATGGAAGCCTTTTCTGGGATTTCTTTTCCAGGCTGTTACGCTGTAGCTTCCCCTTTGAACGAACGTCAATCAATCAATGTCCGACTTCAAACCGACTTGGCTTTTGAGCCTTCCTTTAATGTGGCACTGAACCAGAGACCTTCTCCCATTGTCCCATTGGTAAATCCCCTTCCTCGGAAGCGAAAAAGCGAAAAGCCTTTATTAGATAGATTAGTCTTTCCATGTGCTCTTGACGCGATGTCTCCTATGTGATCGAAACGTAAGGTGAGTCAACTAGATCAGGGGGGAAGACGAAAGGAAGGGTTGAATCAAATGCTTATAGATTATCCACTGGGCTTATGTGGAATGAACTTATGAACTCTCAATCTTTGTCCTTCTTGTGCCACTGAAGATCGATTAGATGGATCTAGCTTAGTTCGACGGGAGCCTCTTTCTTTACTCATGCCGATTGAATGGCTCTAGAAAAATGGCTATGGAACATGGGTAGCATAGAATGATTGCACAACTGTCATAAGGGGAGTTGCTTTCGCTAGAAGAGAAAGAGCAAGAAAGAGAGTCTCCCGTAGCTCTTCTAGTTCATCTAGAGTCCCGGACAGAAGGGAGTACCACTAGCAAGATAAAAAGAGGGTGCCAGAGAGTAGATCCAGAATGGAAGGCTCTCTAATTAAGCACCTCTTGCGCCTCCTCACAGAGCGATTGAAGAAGCTCGACCTAAGGGAACGAGTGTAATAAAAGGTTTTTCCTTACTTTCAGCGAGAAGGGGAGATTCGGAGAGGTTGAGAAGGGCGGAGTCCCCAGAAACAACTGGTGGGACTAAGCTTTCTATTTGAGGTTCGGCTAGCTTAGCTTAGCTATTAGGTTCGGTTGGTTTAGCTATTTTTCTCGGCATTCCGCTTCC